TTCGCTCAAGAAAGACTCCAGAAGATATTGATCGTAAATAAGAAGACTGTTTACGAAGAAAGAGGAATATATATTCGCATTCATATACATAAAAATTATGTAGGAACCAAAAGAATCTTTTCTTTTTTTTTGAAAAGACGTAAATGGATTTTTTTGAAGTAATGAGACTATTCAAATTATGATATTCGTGGAAAATCAATCGCAAGAAATGCAAAGAAGGAACATCTTTGATCCAGCATTGAAGGATTTGAACCAAGATTTCCAGATGGATGGGATAGGGTATTAGTAGATCCGACACATAATTTAAATGTGATAATTTATCCTCTAAAAAGGGAAATATTGAATGAATAGATCGTAAATTCTGATATTTTGGTATTCTTTTTTCTTCAAGGGAGGATACTAATCGCGACGAGAATGAAATTTCCAGAATGACTCCAAAACCTTCTGATACCTTTTGAGAATAAAAATGATAAGAAAAAGAATTCTTGTGCAGCGAAAATCCATTTTGGTTAGAATCATTCACCGAATCATTCACCGAAGAAATCAAATATTTCTGTTGATACATTCGAGTAATTAAACGTTTCACAAGTACCAAACTAGATTTATTGTCATAACCGATAATTTCCACAGGTTCATAAAAAATCAAACTATTGAAGCTATGATAATGAGCAAGTGAGTAAATATACTCCTGAAGGAGTAGCGGATATAGGAAGTTTTGTTGCCAAAATCTCTCTTTTTTCAATCTAAATATCCTTGTAATTCTGCTATTTAAATACATTTATACTTTAACCAAAAAAGAGAGGCATTTCTTGTGTTATGAAATGATACATAGTGCAATATGGTCAGAACGGCGTATGTGTGTATGTTGTATATAGTCTATTTTTTTCTCTTATAGTAAAATACTATTTAGAAGAAAATAGTAGAACTTCTAACTAGAAGAAATTAGAATATTAGAATAGAATATTAGAAGAATAAGAATATTATTCTTCTAATTATTCTAAAAGAAAATTCTAATAATATAGTCTAGTATTATTATACTAGTATTATTATATACTCTTTATATACTATGCACTATCTATACTTTTACTTTAGATTTTTTCTATTTTAAAAAATCTAAAATAAGATAGACTTTTTTATAGACTTTTTCTACTTTTTAAACTTTTATACTGTACTGTGATTAAAAATCATAAGAATAATCTAAGGAGTAAAAAATTATAGAATTATAGAAAAGTAAGAACAAATAAAGAATATATACCCCGGAGACAAAGAGCCCAATCTACAGATCTTTTTCTTTTCCCTTTCTATCTAATTTGATTTTCTTTTACTTGTTAATATAACTAGTAATATAGGAATAAGAATAAAAGAAAGAAAATAACAATAAGAAAAAAAAGGGTAAAAATCTTTTATTTTCGCAACCCAATCACTCTTTTGACTTTGGAAATAAGAATTTTTTATCATTATACTCTTTCTTCTACACATCCGTCTCCAATCCACAATAAAGAATAATTAGGATTAATAAAAAAAAGAATCAATGGTCTCACAAGAGACCCTTTTCCCACATCAGGCACTAATCTATTTTTAACGTATAATTAGTAATTTGATCGGGTAATCATTCAAATTAAGAAGGGAAGCTCGTTGCTTTTTTGTCTTACTCGAATTGGAGCCATAGGGCTCTATCCATTTATTCACTAGACCCAAAAGACTTTACTGAACTTTAAAAATGTTCTAAAAAGAAAAATTCTAGTACTCATAATATAAATAGAACAAGAATTTTTTTTTTAGAACATTTTTTTATTCTCTTTACGACATGCTCTTTTTTCCATTCATTACCTTTCAGGATCAGTCGCGGTCTTATAAACTATACCAATAGTCTAGACGAATTTCTTCATCCAAATGTGTAAAAGATCATAGTCGCAATTAAAAGCCGAGTACTCTACCATTGAGTTAGCAACCCGGATCAATATGAAGTGTAGATATGATCGAAATAAAAAAAAAATTCAGCAAACTCATCCATTTTACTAAAATGAAGGAAAGAGCCAATAGGGAATGAGGATAAAAAGATCTATTTATATACGATCAAATTATATTTGTTTGATACACCATTGTCAATATGAATGGACTTTTTAAAAAAGAAATTCTATGGAAATTTGTGTTGGATTAGCACAACATAAAGAATAAAACTTTGAGTGGAAAAAAATAAGGAATAAGAAAAAGGTATAGATAGAAAAATAGCGGCTTTCTTTAATCAAAAAAATAAAGATACAATACAAATACAAGAAGAAAGATTACCCCCCTTGTTGGGGGGTTACACAAAAAGAAGAATAAAAGAAGTATGAATAGAACAAGAAAAAAAGAAAATTTGAATAAAGAATTAAACAAAGATAGGTACTCTTTATCCTATACTTTTTTCTTCATAATTCTTGTTTTTCTTTTCTTTTTTTATCAAAAGAAATTCGAAATTCTTTAAAGAATTCTGTCTTACTTAAAATATCATAAACAGTTTCTGTGGGTTGAGCACCCTTTTCAAGGAAATATAAGATAGCAGGAACATTTGAATAAGTTTGATTCTTTATCGGATCATAAAAACCCACTTTTCGAAGATCTCTTCCTTCTCTTCGGGATCGAACATCAATTGCAACGATTCGATAGATGGCTCATTGGGATAGATGTATATAAAAGATGCCCCCTAGAAACGTATAGGAAGTTTTCTCCTCATACGGCTCAAGAAAAAATGATTCTATTTTCTAGAATTTCTATTTCTATCTATTCTATCTATATAGATAGAAATAGATAGAGAAATGGATCTATAAAGAATTAGACTGAAATTTGAGCCTTTTTTTCCTTCTTTACAGAAAAAGAAATTTCATTTATACTCCTAACTCAAGTTGGGTATTTTGAAAAGAGTTCAAAAGGAAATCCTTAAAATTTCTTGAGCTGTCTCTAACCTCTTTTTTTGTCTATTTTCAGATCTATTTTTTTTTACTCATTCTGATCCAATTGTTGAGACAAGTTAAAAAAGTGTTTCCTTGTTCCGGAATTTGTTGTCTTTGCTTTGCGCTTTTTTAAATCATTAGGTTTAGACATTACTTCGGTGATCTTTACTCCTTTTCAAAAAGGCAGCAACATACCTTTTGTTTTTTGTTCTTTCTATGGAAAAGGGAAAAATCATTTTATTCCTTTGTGATACACTCTTGATCGAAACAGTTTGAAAATTTTGACAAATTTGGGTTTTTTTTTCATTTCAAACTTGTTCATTTTTGAACCTCTCCATTTATCTATAATTTAGATATTGATGATATATTTACAAAGTTGATCTAACTTATTGATTGTCACTAACCCTAGATTATTACCCCGATAAAAGAATCAATTATTTTTGCTCGAGCTCCATCATATGCTATACCTTATATATACCATTAGTATATTTATTTAGCAACCCAAGACAAATTAAATCAGGTTCCTAGCAGAACAAATCATGTCGAGACAAGAGCATCTTCATTCGTATAGAAGATGGTGGATGTCAGAATCCACAGCCAATCATGTCCTTCAAGTCGCACGTTGCTTTCTACCACATCGTTTCAAACGAAGTTTTACCATAACATCCCTAGAATTTTATTTTAATTTGGAACCATATGCAATTGATTCAATATGGAATCATGAATAGTCATTGGCTGAACCGATACATAAGAATCTACACTTATAGACTTATAGATTAAGTCTATACCCGGAAAGGATTTCACTTAAAATTACCCCCATATTTTCTCATATGAATAATATCACATAAAAAAACAAATCAGTTTTAAGCAAACTTATTTACATCTTCAACAAATCTTTCAGGATTGTCCATCATAAATTTTTTTTCTGAAAATAAAAAAGATTATAAACCTAAAAAAATCCTTTGGTTTGGATTTACTTTCATTCAGATGAAAAAGAAATCCCCATGAATGGATAAAAGTTTTTATTTAACTAAATATTTCATTGAAATATTCATAAATATTCAATTATAGTCAATTAGAGAATAATAAGATTATCTGAAATAATAAGATATTCTTAATAAGAAAAATATACAAATAGACAATATATATTCTTATGTAAGAATTATGTATTTATGTATGAATATATTCTAATATAAATACATCCTAATATATTCATATTTTCTCATTTTTTCTTTATATTTAGAAAATATGATTTTATGATTTGAATATTATGATTTACTTTTTTTTTTACCATCTCCAATTGAATCTGATTTTCATTTAATTTAAAACAGAGAGATAGTTTGAGAATAAAGTTTCTTTGTTTTCATTATTAGAAAGTCTAAAAAGTCTCGTGTAAGGTAAGATCAAAGATAAAATCAGAATCCTCGGATTCTGAGCTTTTCGCATCCATCTCCATCATAAAAAAAACAAAGAATTGTTGAATTCAATTTTCAATTTAAATCGAGAATAATTTTTCGTTTCTGATGCGAACGATCTGGGACGGAAGGATTCGAACCTCCGAGTAACGGGACCAAAACCCGTTGCCTTACCGCTTGGCCACGCCCCATTTCTTTTTGGTCTAAGAAAAACTAAGAGAAATATTTGTTATTCGTCAATAACCAACCTAAATAAATATAGGACATGTTGCCGCTAGGATTCAACCTAATAGATATAGAATCAAAAAGATTAATTGATCATTACTTATAATTCAATTAAGATATTCTATGAATATAGAATTCCTTGTATTCTTATTTGATTGGATAATGTAAAGAAGGATTCTTGATTGGGGAGAAGTCAAGGAAAAAGAAGAATTTCTTTCTTTTATCTGCCTTTTTTATTTTCAATTTTCCCTCAGAAAAACAACTCAATCCAATCTGATAATTTATTCTTCAATTTAATTTGAATCTTTAACTTTAAGAACAAGAAAAGAATATTTGTTATGCTTAATATCTTTTGTTTAATTTGTATCTGTCTTAATTCTACCCTTTATTCGAGTAGTTTTTTCTTCGCCAAATTGCCCGAGGCTTATGCCTTTTTCAATCCAATCATAGACGTTATGCCAATTATCCCTGTACTCTTTTTTCTCTTAGCCTTTGTTTGGCAAGCTGCTGTAAGTTTCCGATAAAAATTGAATCTCTAATCTCTATTCAATTCATAATTTATTTGATAAAAAAAAAAGATGAGATTTTATTCTGAAAATCAATAAGATCATAAATAAGATTCAGATAAGTCTGGACATTAGGAACCCTCGATTCAAAAAGTCTGGTATTTTCTATTTTATATTGAAATTGAATTTGAATGATGATCTTTATCTTTTCTTTAAAAAGCTAACCAGCTTATTTCTTTTGTTCTAACCTTTCCTTTATAAGATCCCATACCCCATAAAATTACTTAATTATAGATATGAATATGCCAATAAATTTTTGTTAACGAAAAAATACGAATCTTATTACATTATAAGAAAATTCATAAAAATAAATTTCAAAAAAACTTCCTTTTTTTCATCTTTAGAGCGATAGTATGTGTCGTAAAATAGGTGATCTATTTCCTTAAAAAAATGATCTTATCTTATCTTGGAGATTTGTAATGCTTACTCTTAAACTATTCGTTTACACAGTAGTAATATTCTTTGTTTCTCTATTCATCTTCGGATTCTTATCTAACGATCCGGGGCGTAATCCTGGGCGTGAAGAATAAAAAGAAGAAAAAAAGAGATGAGATTCATTTTTACTTTTTCCTTTCTTTTTTCATAGGTAAATGTATAAATAAAAGAAATGGAATAGATGTTAGATAAAGATAAAAGATTCATAAATAAAGAATAATCGAAAATTATTCCAATTAGAAAATCTCAAGTGATCGGGGGGGAGGGGGGGTCGGAGAGAGAGGGATTCGAACCCTCGATACGAATAATTCGTACAACGGATTAGCAATCCGACGCTTTAGTCCACTCAGCCATCTCTCCCCATTCCAAATTGTAAATTTATCATGTAATTTAACACATGAAGTCAAGATTGATAACAATTTTGATTTTACTTCAATGATTCAAAAAAGATTTCTCGAATAGAAAGAATACCTTACTTCTTTTATTTTGTACAAAACAAAAACTTCATTTCCCCGGCCTGGTTAAGTATAAGTACTGGCCGGGCCAGTACTTCTTTTGTTCCGACAAATAAAAATTTTTATTGAGTAATTTTCATTACCATTCCTAATTATTAGAAATTAGATAAGATTCTAATAGATAGATTATCTTAGAAATTCTTGAAATAATTATCTAATAATTATCTATTATTTATATCTATATATCTAACTATATCTAAATTAATAATTAATAGAATTAATATATTCTATATATTCTATTTTCATTTTATATTTTTATATTATTTTATATTTATATTTTTTATATTTATATTTTATATTTATATTATATAATTATATATATATTTACTATATATTTACTATATATTTACTATATATTTACCTATATATTTATACCTATATATTTACCTATATATTTACTAATTTAATCTTAGATATTCTATTTCTATTCTAAGTATATTTAGTATATTCTAGTAAATTAGAGTCTAAATTAGAATATTTAATCTTTATAGCTTTGTAAAAGTGTTCTAGTACTCTTACTAGTACTAGTAAGAGTCTTTATAGTCTATAGTATATACTAATATAGTACTAATATTGTACTAAGATTTTTCGTCTTTCTTTTTTTTATTTCTTAATACTTCTTTCTTATTAATATTAAGATGAATATAGATGAATATAATACTGAACTTCAAATTTCATTTAGAATGGAAATTGTTTTCCATTAATGAATTTCCTCATTTTATAAATTTTCTATTTAAGAATAAAAAAATATATCTGATAAGAGAAAGAATATCAAAAAAAAACACACATATTTCTAAAATGATACTATAAATCATTTACTTGTTCAAAGCAAAGGACAAGCTTGAAAATTTGAGGCCCAATTTACCCAAATTCAGAAAATCTAATGATTCAAATGAAGAGAGGTTTCAAAAAATAAAATACTTATAACTTTAGTACACTATTGAAATTTGACTAAACTTTTTGCTATTTACCTATTCTTTTTTTTTTCAAGTTTTCCCACGGTGGAACAAAATACGTGTTAATGCTGAAATTTTCATGATTCTGATGCTATCTTGACTACATCTAATTACTTTGTTGGACAAAAGGCCCATTTATATCCAATAATGAATATGTAGCGGGTATAGTTTAGTGGTAAAAGTGTGATTCGTTCTATTAAAAACTTCAATAGTTAAGGGGTCTTTCCTTTTTTTTTTCATATTCCGATCAAAAACTTTATTTCTGAAAAAGATTTCATACTTTATCCCTCATATAGCACATTTGAGGAAAAAATATACATTATCACGATTTCTATCCAAAAGACAATCATAATTTTCATAAAAAAATTGTATTATGGAGTCGAGAAACATAATTTTTTTGATTGGTTCAATTCTTCCAATTAAATGAGTATGAATAAAAGATCTATGGATAATAG